TCCATTTTTCCATAGAACTGTATTCGCTCAAGAAAGGTTCCAGAAGATGTTAATCGTAAATAAGAAGATTGTTTACGAAGAAAAACGAATAAAAATTCGCATTCAGATACATAAGAATTATATAGGAACTGAAATAGTCTTTTATTTTCTTTTGAAAAAACATAAATTGATTTCTTCGGAGTAATGAGACTATTCCAATTATGATATTCGTGGAGAAAGAATCGCAATAAATGCAAAGATGGAACATCTTCGATCCGACATTGAAGGATTTGAACCAAGATTTCCAAATGGATAGGATAGGGTATTAGTATATCTGACACATAATTTAAATGTAATAATTTGTCCTCTAAAAAGGGAAATATTGAATGAATAGATCGTAAATTATGACATTTTGGTATTTCTTTTTCTTCGGGAAAAGATACTAATCGCAGCGAGAATGGAATTTCCACAATGACCGCAAAACCTTCTGATATCATCTGAGAAAAAAAATGAGAATAAAAATAATTGTTGTGCCCAACGAATCGATTTTGGTTAGAATAATTAACCGAATTAATCAAATAATTCTGTTGATACATTCGAATAATTAAACGTTTCACAAGTACTGAACTAGATTTATTGTCATAACCAAAAATTTCCACGGGTTCGTAAAAAATAAAATCGTTTAAACCATGATCATGGGCAAACGCGTAAATATACTCCTGAAAAAGAAACGGATATAGGAAGTGTTGTTGCCGAGATCTATCTTTTTCTAAATATCCTTGTAATTCTTTCATTTACATTTCTACTTGAGCCAGAGGCAGGAGGTTTTTCTTGGTTTATCAAATGATACATACATAGTGCAATATGGTCAGAACAGGGTATTATGTATTGTATTATGTATATAGTATAGTAAGAAAAAAATATATACCCCGGAAAAGAAAGAGGGAGTCCAATCAACAGATCTTTTTACCTTCCTTTTCTATCCAATTGGTTTATGTTTGTTATAATTACAACAGGATAAAAAATCCTTTATTTTTGCAACCCAATTGCTCTTTTGACTTTGGAATAAATTCTCTTTATCAATATACTGTTTCTTCTACACATCCGTCTACAATCCATAATAAAGAATAATTAGGATTCTGAAAAAAAAAGAATAAATCAATGGTTCACTCACAGAAGAACCCACTCTTTCCCGCATTAGGCACTAATTCATTTTTAACGTCTAATTAGATCGGGTAATCATTCCAATTAAGAACATAAGCTCGTTGCTTTTTATTTTACCAGAATTGGAGCCATAGAGCTCTATCCATTTATTCACTAGACCCAACTGTAAATGTGAATTTCTTTTGTCCCCTTCCAAAAATCAAAACAATCTTTTGGAACTGTAACGATCCGGTAAGGATAAACTCAAAGTTCTACTTTAACTTTGACTTTCATTTCAAATTAAATAAATTAATAAAATAGAAAATCTAATAAAATAATAAATTGATTTTATTACGACATGCTGTTTTTTCCATTCATTACCCTTGAGGATCAGTCGTGGTCTTATAGACTATACCAATAGTCTGGACGAATTCGTTGCTTCATCCAAATGTGTAAAAGATCATAGTCGCACTTAAAAGCCGAGTACTCTACCGTTGAGTTAGCAACCCGGATAAATAGGATATGTAGATACGATCGAAATATAAAAATCAATTGAATTGCACTGCACGACCCTATCAAAACATTGAACTAGCAACACATCGAAAAGAAAGATTTTATGATCAATTAGAAACACAAAATACCAAAATTAGCAGATCGGATTAAAAATATTCCTAATCGAAATGTAAAAATTATGACAGACCACCCATTTTTTATCAAATTCTTTTTTGATTTTCCCTAAGAAAATACATCTTGTATGAGAGTAAATGCAGCAAGGCAAACCCATCATTTGAGTGAAGGAAACAAAAAAACCAATATGGGGGGTGGGGATAAACAGCCCTATTTATCTACGATCGAATTATATTTGTTCGATACACCATTGTCAATATAAAAGCAATGTTGAGAAAGTAAATCAAGTAAATAAAATAAAGACTTGTGTTGGATTGGCACAACATAAATAAGAAATTGGAATGGAAAAAATTAAGGAAAAGGTAAATAAAAAATCCCCGGTTTATTCAATCAATAAAAGTACGATAAGCAAGCTTAACCCCTTGTTTGTTGTTAAATTCAATTCCCCCACCAAAATATGAATAAAGCAAGAAAAAGGAAAATGGTGTGTAAATAGAAATAATTACACAAGGATAGATACTAGTTACCTTTCCCTACTTTATTTTATTTATTTAATAATTTTTTCCTTTAATTAACTCGAAGTTCTTTCTTTAAAGAATTCTGCCTTCCTTAAAATATCATAAACAGTTCCTGTAGGTTGAGCACCTTTTTCAAGGAAATATAGAATAGCAGGAACATTTAAATAAGTTTGATTCTTTATCGGATCGTAAAAACCTACTTTTCGAAGATCTCTTCCTTCTCTTCGGAATCGAACATCAATTGCAACGATTCGATAGATGGCTCATTGGGATAGATGTAAATAAACAATGCCCCCCCTAGAAACGTATAGGAGGTTTTTTCCTCATACGGCTCGAGAAAAATGATTCTAATTTCTGTATATAATAGCAAGTGGATCCATAAAATCATGAATTTTACTATGATTTGAATTGAGTACTTTTTTCTTCTTCCTTACAGAAAAGGGAAGAAATCTCATTCATACTCATAACTCAAGTTGGGTAATTCTGACAAGAAAATCCTTAGACATTTATTGAGCCGTCTCTAAACTCTTTTGTTTGTCTCATTTCGAATCTATTTTTATTCCTCAGTCTGATCCAATTGTTGAGACAATTGAAAATAGTGTTTCCTTGTTTCGGAATCCTTTATCCTTGCTTTGTGAAATCATTGGGTTTAGACATTACCTCGGGGATCCTTATTCCTTTCAAAATGGCAGCAACATACCTTTTTTTGTTATTTCTTTCTATATAAATAGAATACGAATGATTGATTCCCTTGTGATACACTTTTCATCGAAATAGTTTTACCAATTTCAAAAAATTTGACTTTTCAAACTTGTTCTGAATTTGAACCTTTCGATTTAGAATTTATATATAGTGAGGATATACTTACAGAGTTGGTCTAACTTATTGATTTTCACTAACCCTAGATTCTTTCCCTTGAAAAATGAATCAATCCCTTCTTCTCGAGCTTCATCATGTACTATTTACTTATAACCCAACACAAATTAGGTTCCGGGCAGAACAGAACAAACTATGTCGAGCCAAGAGCATCTTCATTACTATAGAAGATGGCGGATGTAAAAATCCACAGCCGACCATGTCCTTCAAGTCGCACGTTGCTTTCTACCACATCGTTTCAAACGAAGTTTTACCATAACATTCCTCTAATTGAAATTTCAAAGCGGTATGGAATTGATTCAATATAAAATCATGAATAGTCATTGGTTCAACCGGTATATAATATTTCTATCTACGGATAAATAAGTATTTATCCGGATAAGGGTCAGCAAGGATCGAATTTATTTAATTTAACCCCATATTCTATCATATGAATTGATAGAAAATAAAGATATTCAATTTTACCCACATTTGACACTTGATTCCGTTTGTGAGAAACCAAACGAATTCTCAGATATGATTCTTAGAACCATTCTGAAAATTAATAAGAAAATATATTTTTTTTTCCCTTTAACAAATTATTGTTTCATGTGGAATGCAGTGTGATCCCATCTTTCGTTTCATGAAAAACGATCTGGGACGGAAGGATTCGAACCTCCGAATAACGGGACCAAAACCCGCTGCCTTACCGCTTGGCCACGCCCCATTTTGATTTCTATTCGATATTAATCAACACTAATATTGGTATTGGTTATTTGTCAATCCCAACCCAAATACACAAAAACATATGGGATATTTTGTTGCTAGGATTCAAGACATGTAGATATAGAATCAAAAAAATTCATTGATCATTACATAGAATTCAATTAAGATATTGTATGAAAGTTGAATTCCTTATATTCTCATTTTAGAATGATAATGGGGGGGGTTATTTGGGAAAGTCCGAACCGAAGAAAAAGAAGGATTTCTTGATCTGCCTTTTTCATTTTTCCCTTATAAAAATAACTCAAAATTATCTAATCCACAAGAACAAAATGCTTCTTATGCTTAATATCTTTAGTTTAATCGGTATCTGTCTTAATTCTGTCCTTTATTCGAGTAGTTTTTTCTTCGCCAAATTGCCCGAAGCTTATGCCATTTTCAATCCAATCGTAGATGTTATGCCTGTCATACCTGTACTCTTTTTTCTCTTAGCCTTTGTTTGGCAAGCCGCTGTAAGTTTTCGATGAAATCTTTAATACTCTGCTAAATTGATGATGTATTCGATAAAAAAATTCTAAAAATTGATAAGATCAGATAAGTCTTACATTACGAACCCTCGATTCCAAAATCGAAATTCTTGTATATTGAATGAATAACCGCAGCGATGAATTTGGATCAGCCTTTTCCCCGTTCTGACCTTCCAGTGAGTATGGACTATTAGGTACTCCACAATACCTAATTATTGATATGACAAGAAATTTCGGGTAACGAATGAATCAAAATCTTATTACAAATAAATTCGTTAAAATAAAATGACTTTTCAAGAAAAGACTTCATTTTATTTTTCATTTTTTGGGGTGTCAAAACAAAAAAATGGTATATGTGGTAAAAAATAGGCAATCTATTCCCCTTTTTCAAAAAAAAAATGATCTTGGAGATTGTGTAATGCTTACTCTCAAACTCTTTGTTTACACAGTAGTGATATTCTTTGTTTCCCTTTTTATCTTTGGATTCTTATCTAATGATCCAGGACGCAATCCTGGACGTGAGGAATAAAAAATTTCTAGTTTTTTTTTGCTTTTTTCAAAATTAATTCTTAATAATCTTATTTGTTTCATACATTTAACTATGATAAAATCAAGGGATGAGAATCTTTTCGAATTCGAAAGTGATCAGAGAAAGCGGAAAGAGAGGGATTCGAACCCTCGGTACAAATAATTCGTACAACGGATTAGCAATCCGCCGCTTTAGTCCACTCAGCCATCTCTCCTAATTCCAAATTGAAAATTTGTTATGTGATGTAACACGTGAAATAAAGATTGATAAAAATCCACCCTCTTCTCTTTATTTTCTTTTTTCATTTTATTTTTATTTATTTAATCTTATTTAACTTCATATTTATTATTTATTTTATTATATTATTCTATTTTAATAAAAAAAAAATATTATTAAAATAGAAATTAGAAATATTCTAATAAATAATAGAAATTTTTGAAATAGTTATTAAAATTTAAACTTAAACAAAGTATTTAATATTTAGATAAAATAATTAAAATAAAATAAAAGTAAAGGTATATATTTATTATAGTATAAATATATTATGTATAATAAAATATGTATAAGAAAAATAAAAGATAGAAAAAAGCAATTGATCAGGAATTCAATATAGATAATGACTCAAAACGAATCTCCTCAATAGAAAGAATATCTTAGTTCTTTGATTTTATACGAAAGGTTTATTCTCCCGGCCTGATCTGCTTAAGTACTGGCCGGGACATTTCTTCTTTTATTCCATTGATTATTCTTTTTTTCTTTTTCTCAGTTTATTACTTAATTTCTTACTGTTGTCAAGTAAGGAATAAAAAAAGACATATGATAACATATATTATATATATATATAAATACATTAAACAATATTAAATTTAAACAATATTAAATTACATTTAACAATTTGAAATATTCTAAATATTTCTATTCTAATAGAATAGAACTCAATATAACTCATTTACTTCTTCAAGAGACAAACTTTATTTGAACAGTTGAGATTCAATTGACCCGAATTCATAAGATCTGGCACTGGCAGTTGAAAAGAAGGTGAAAAGGGGGGGGGTCCATGTATACAGAATTTATAATTTTTATAGTCTAGCTTCAATCACCCCTTCAGGCGGGAACTATTAGTTTAGTAATGACTTCCCAGCAAATGAAAAGCTTAACTTTTTTTGTTATGCTATTTAAATAAAATTATGTTATTTAAATAAGCTTTACACTCTTCGCTTAGCTTCTTTTTATTTTAAGTCCCCGGCGAGACTAAATACGTGTCAACGCTAGAATTTTCACGATTCCGCTGCTATCTTGATTTTGTCTCACCCCCTTTTTTTGTTCGACAAATGGTCCATTCATATACAATAATGAATATGTAGCGGGTATAGTTTAGTGGTAAAAGTGTGATTCGTTCTATTAACAACTTAAATAGTTAAGGGGTCCATCGGTTTTTTTTCAAACTCCGATCAAAAACTTTATTTCTTAAAAAGGTTTAATCCTTTTCTTCTCAATAGCATATTTGAGGAAAAATATACGTTCTCACGATTTGTATGTATCCAAAGGCCAATTAGAAATTGCATCAAAAAGTTGGATTATAGATATGGAGTCGCGAAGCATAATTTTTTTTGAATTGGATTAACTATTCCAATTGAATAAGTATAGGTAAAAGATCTATGGATGAAGATACGAAAGTATATTTCCAATCGTAACTGGATCTTCTATTTTTGTGTTGTAAAAGGAAATTGAAGCCAAATAGCTAAAAAACGATAGTTTTGGTTTACTAGAACCATCAGCATATTGTTTCAGCTCGGGGGAAACCAAATTCTTTTCCTGAGGATCCTAGGAGTGAAAATAGGGAACGAAGTAACTAGACTAGATAGATTTGGTATAATCTCTCTCCTCTAGAGGGATCATCTAGAAAGCGGGTAGCTTTAGATGCATTCATACAGAAAAGCTGACATAGATATTATGGATCTCATTTTTTCTCTGGAAATACATGGACCTTCCATAAAGGAGCCGAATGAAACCAAAATTTCATGTTCGGTTTTGAATTAGAGACGTTAAAAATGATCAACCAACGTCGACTATAACCCCTAGCCTTCCAAGCTAACGATGCGGGTTCGATTCCCGCTACCCGCTCCATATTCTTTATTATACATGCGTCATCAATTTGGATATGCATCCTTTTTTCCCGAAAAGATATATTTTCCGTATAATCGTTTTTTATTTGAGCAAGAGTAAAGTAAGAATACGAAAGAAGAAAATAGAAATGAAAGGCGTCCATTGTCTAATGGATAGGACAGAGGTCTTCTAAACCTTTGGTATAGGTTCAAATCCTATTGGACGCAATTTTTTTCCATCTATTTTGTTAAATGTCTATACTAAGAAACCCTTTTTGAATGATTCAAATCAGAAATTTTTCTCAATGATTACTCTCATGCTAAGAATAAGTATGATAAATTTATGGTTGTTCCTGAAGTAGAAATTGTTCGATCTGTTCCTGAATAGCTTCCTTCAAAACGGCTTCTGCTTGCTCGGTGAATGTCTTGGTAGAAGATATAATTTCTTGGAATTGAGGTTTATTCTTTTTTAAGTAAGTACGTAACTGAACAAG